AGCCACTGATCCAATCAGAGGAATAATTGGGACTAGGGTCTCGAATTTATTAATAGAAGTATCTATTAGAAATGAATTCTCTAGCATTTGAATCCTTACCACCGAAGTGTTTAGTCGTACACTTGAAAGATAGCCCAGAAAATATAAGGAATGATTGTATAATTGGTTTATATGGATCCTGTCCGGTAGAGACCACAAGTAAAAATGACATTGCCAAAAATGGACAAGGTGAGATTTCCATTTCTTCATCAGAAGATGAGTCCCCTTTGAAGCCAGAATGGATTTTCCTTGATATCTGACATAATGCATGAAAGGGTCCTTGAACAACCATAGGTTCTTCTGAAAATCATTACGAAGCACTACTACAAGATGTTCTATTTTTCCATAGAAATGCGTTCGCTCAAGAAAAGTTCCAGAGGATGTTGATCGTAAATGAGAAGATTGTTTACGGAGAAACACTAATACGGATTCACATTCATATACATGAGAATTATATAGTAACAAGAAGAATCTTTGATTCTCTTTTTTCAAAAGAGAAATGGATTTCTTTGGAGTAATGAGACTATTCGAATTACGATACTCGTGGAGAAAGAATCGCAATAAATGCAAAGAGGGGGCATCTTGTATCCAGCAGTGAAGGGTTTGAACCAAGATTTCCAGATGGATGGGATGAGGTATTAGTATATCTGACACATGATTTAAATGTGATAATTTGTCCTCGAAAAAAGGAAATATTGAATGAATAGATCGTAAATTATGAGATTTTGCTATTTCTTTTTCTTCTAGGGAAGATACTAATCGCAGCGAGAATGGAATTTCCATAATGACTGCAAAACCCTCTGATACCATTTGAAAATTAAAATTCTTGTTGTGCCCAACGAATCTATTTTCGTTGGAATCATTAACCGAACGAATCAAATGATTCTGTTGATGCATTCGAGTAATTAAACGTTTCACAATTAGTGAACTGGATTTATTGTCATAACCGAAATTTTCCATAGGTTCGTAAAAAATCGATCCATTTAAACCATGATCATGAGCAAGTGCGTAGATATACTCCTGAAATAGAAGCGGATATAGGAAGTGTCGTTGCCTAGATCTATCTATTTCTAAATATCCTTGTAATTCCTCCATTTGAAATTATACAAAGGCACGGGGGATTTCTTGGGTTATCAAATGATACATAGTGCGATACGGTCAGAACAGGGTATATAGTAAGAAAAGAATAGATACCCCGGAGACGGGGAGTCCAATGAACGGATCCTCTCTCTTTCCATCCAATTTGTTTGTGTTCGTTATAGTTACAAGAGATGGTTAGAAATCCTTTATTTTTGCAACCCGATCGCTCTTTTGACTTTGGAAGAAATTCTCTTTATCAGTATACCGTTTCTTCTACACATTCGTCTCCACTCCATAATAGAGAAAGAATAGTTAATAGTTAGGATTCATGAAAAAAAAAGGAATCGATGATCCACTCACAGGAGAACCCTTTCCCGCATCAGGCACTAATCCATTTTTAACGTCTAATTAGATCGGGTAATCATTCGAATTATGAACCGAGCTCGTTGCTTTTGGTTTCCTTATAATTGGAGCCATTAGGGCTCTATCCATTTATTCACTCGACCAAACTGTGAATTGATTTGGTACCGTTCCAAGAATCAAAACAAGATTTTCTACCGACCCAGGAAGTATTCTCAGAGTTCTCCATTGATACGACATGCTGTTTTTTCCATTCATTCCCTTTCAGGATCAGTCGTGGTCTTACAAACCATACCAATGGTATGGACGAATCTGTTGCTTCATCCAAATGTGTAAAAGATCCTAGCCGCACTTAAAAGCCGAGTACTCTACCGTTGAGTTAGCAACCCGTATAAATATGGTGTGTAGATACGATCGGAATAAAAAAAAAAAGAAAATAAAGAGATTGGATTGCCCTACCCCATCAAAACATTGAACTAGCAACAAATCTAAAAGAAACATTTGATGATCAATTATGAACATCAAAATGTTCAGATCAGATTCAAATACAACGGATTCACGGATAAATATAGATAGATGTAAAAATTTGTGGACCCCCCTGTTTTGATCATTTTTTTTCATTATCTTAAAAAGATACTTCTTGTGTCACAGTGAATCCGGCGAACCTAGTGAAGTAAAGAAACAAACTTATGGGACGTAGATAAATAGACCTATTTATCCACGATCGAATTATATTTGATCGATACACCATTGTCAATATAAATTGAATTTTGAGAAAAAAAAATGAAATAAAGAAAATAAAGACTTGTGTTGGATTGGCACTACATAGATAAGAAATGAAGTGTGTGGGGGGGAATAAATAAAGAAGAAGTAGGAAAAAAATCTCTGGTTTTCAATAGAAGTACAAACAATAGCAAGATTGATCCCTTATTTATTCGTAGAGTCCCAACGAAAACCATCTGATTGATGGCAATCCCCTCAATTGCCAGTTATTTCACTCAATCTTTTTTTCTATTTCTTAAATTATATTTCGTTTGATTAATTCGAAGTTCCTTAAATACTTCCGCCTTCTTTGAAATATCATGAACAGTTCCTGTAGGTTGAGCGCCTTTTTCAAGGAAATATAGAATAGCAGGAACATTTGAATAAGTTTGGTTCTTTATCGGATCGTAAAAACCCACTTTACGAAGATCTCTTCCTTCTCTTCGGGATCGAACATCAATTGCAACGATTCGATAGATGGCTCATTGGGATAGATATAGATGAACAATGCCCCCCCTAGAAACGTATAGGAGGTTTTCTCCTCGTACGGCTCGAGAAAGAATGATTCGAATTTATGTATTGTATATAGTGGCAAATGGATCCATAAAATCATCAATTAGATTAGGATTTGAGTTCGTTTTTTTTTTGGAAGGAAATAAAAAAAAAAAAAGAAAATCTCATTCGTACTCATAACTCAAGTTGGGTAATTCTCAAAGAGCTCGAAGGGAAATCCTTAGACATTTATTGAGCCGTCTCTAACCTCTTTTGTTTGTCTCGTCTAGAATCGATTTTCCTTTCTCATTCTGATCTAGTTATTGAGACAATTGAAAATGGCGTTTCCTTGTTCCGGTATCCTTTATCTTTGCTTTGAATCATTGGGTTTAGACATTACTTCGGTGATCCTTAATTGTTTCAAAATGGCAGCAACATACCTTTTGTTCTTTCTATTGAAGAATCATACAAATGGTTGATTCCCCTGTGATACACTTTTGATCGAAATAGTTTTACCAATTCCGACAAATTTTCCTTTTTTTGCTTTTTTATTTGAAACTTGTTCGAATTTGCGATTTCTATATCGAAGATATACTTACGAAGTTGTTCCAACTTATTGACTGGCACTAACCCTAGATCCTTCCCTCTGATAAATGAATCAAGAATTTATGCTCGAGCTCCATCATGTACTATTTACAACCCCCCCGAATGGGGTCCTGGTGGCACAGAACAAACTATGTCGAGCCAAGAGCATCTTCATTGATATATAAAAAAATGGTGGATGCAAGAATCCACAGCCGATCATGTCCTTCAAGTCGCACGTTGCTTTCTACCACATCGTTTCAAACGAAGTTTTACCATAACATTCCTCTAATTTGGACCGGTATGGAATTGATTCAATATGGAATCATGAATAGTCATTGGCTCCATCGGTGCATAGTAGTCCATACTTTATTTTTATATATGTATGAATAGGTATTTCTCTGGGGAAATCTCAGCAAAAAGCCAAATTAACCCATATTCTGTTATAGGAATGAAACACATTTATAAAAAACACGAAGAAATGAGTTGCTTAACACTTATTTACATCTACATCTTCAACATATTGTTATATTGTTCGGGACGATCAATCATGAAAGATCCAATTCCAATTCTTTCTCGAACAACTAAACTAAAGACGAGTCTTTAATTCGATTACCAATACTGGAACAAAATAAAATGAGTCATTAACCAAATAAGCTATTCTAATGACCCGGAAAAGTCGCAAGTGACTCGATAGGATAGATTCACCAATCTCACACTTCTTCGAATAGCGAGGATTTATAAGGTAAGGAATCATAAAAAATAAAATGGTTTCAAGAATTTCCTACTTCGACATCATTATCATTACTATAAATAAGTTTTCCTGTAAAGACTGAATTTAATTTGATCTCTAAATCAATCAAATCAACAAGTCGGCACAATCACAACGAGTAACTAAAAAGTTTAGCAGATATCTCATTGATTAAAGAGACGCGAATTCGATCATCATAAGAGAAATCCATGTTTCTTTTCCAATTGAATCATCAATGATTTAAATCAGATGGATGGGTCGAGAAAAAATCCAATTTAGTTGTTTTCATGGGGATGGATAGAAAAGAGCTCATGGAAGATAAGATTAAGGTCGCTATTCTTTCATCTGATTGAGAAAATCCAAATCGTAGGAGTATGACCTTTCCGTATCCATCAGATACACCGAACAATTGTCACCGGGGGTCATCGTGTATATTTAAGAGATCACAAATCTTTTTCACCGAAACCGAAATACCGGTGTCACTGAAATAGAACAATAAAACTACATATGAGCATGGTTCATTTTCTACGGATTTTGCTTTATTTCAGGTTCAGAAATTTTTCCATTTCCATAAAGATAAACTAAAGTGAATGGAATCTATGAATCCCCCCCCCATCGTTACATTGATTTCCAATTATTCATTGGAGCCTGATGCAAAATAAAAGCAATTAAGTCCAAAGAAAATACATCTGTTCCGTATTGAACTTTATTGTTTGTTAATGAGATCCGGATGACACAGATATTGATTGAAATTGATACCTTCCTTTGCTAATTAACTCGTATCTACACGAATTCTATGGGGATCATGAATCATACTCAAAGCCAATCAAAAAAAGATCCTCTTATGGGATGCTATACCATCTTGTATAGGTACAAAGCCGAATGGGTCCAGATTAATTCGTTGTTTCTATTTTATTTTTATTTTGCCCCACCCCAGTCTTAGGAGCTTTAATCCCAGTGATGGAATTAGTACCAAGAACTCCTCCTGTTTCGAATTCAGGATCCACATAAAATTAGTCATTTACCCCTATTTACTTTACCTTTCTTCCGCATGTCGACTCAGAATGCATCATGTGGGAATCCAAATTTGATAAATAGGGGGCATAAAGTCTCTCTAAATAACTAACTAACTTCAATATGAATATGAGCGGGGGGGAGACGGGCATACGCTGAATGGCCACCCAATTCTTTTTTTTTTGAATGGAACTTTGATCTTTGTTCCCATCCTACCTATATCAAAAAGATATTTATTTCCATCCACGTGGCATTGACACTCGATTCTGTTTCTGTTTGTGAGAAACAGAAACAGGATCGAAAGGTAGGATATGATTCTTCTCTGAATCATTAGAAATCAGAAAGAAAGATTGGATCACATTGTATCCAACATTACACTCTTAAACAGAGGATTGTTAAAGAAAAGAGCACAATCTTTGTTCTGATAGAATCGGTCTGGGACGGAAGGATTCGAACCTCCGAGTAACGGGACCAAAACCCGTTGCCTTACCGCTTGGCCACGCCCCATTGAGATTTCTATTTGACACTAATAACACTAATATGGATATTGGTTGTTCGTCAATTCCAGCCCAAATGTCTATGGAATAGGTTGTTGCTAGGATTCGACACGTGTAGATGTAGAATCAAAAGAAATTCATTGATCATTATCTATAATTCAATTAAGATATTGTATGAAAGTATGATTCCTTCTATTCTCATTTGAGAATTGAAGGATTTTTGATTGGGGGAGTTCAAAGAAAAAGAAGGATTTTTTGTTTGGCCTATCTTCTCTTCTTTCTTCATTTTTCCCCAACTCACTAATAATGAAATTCTCCACAAGAGCGAAATTTTTGTTATGCTTAATATCTTTAGTTTGATCTGTATCTGTATTAATTCTGCCCTTCATTCGAGTAGCTTTTTCTTCGCCAAATTACCCGAGGCTTATGCTTTTTTCAATCCAATCGTAGATGTTATGCCAGTCATACCTGTACTCTTTTTTCTCTTAGCCCTTGTTTGGCAAGCTGCTGTAAGTTTTCGATGAGATCTTTAATACTGTCCTAGAAACATTCATGATTGATTCGCTAAAAAAGGAAAAATTCTATTCTAACAATTGATAAGATCAGAGAAGTCTTACATTATGAACTCTCGATTCAAACATTGAAATTCTTTTGGATAGCCGCGATGAATCTGGATCACCTCATTTTCTAATTCTGACTTTCCGGAGGTCAAAGACCTTATGTATGGTCCCTCACAATACCTAATTGTGGGTATGAAAGATCATTTTGGTAACGAAGGAATCAGAATCTTATTACAAATGAATTCCTGCAAATTCCTTTCTTTTCTAGAAACCACTCCATTTCTTGGTGTCAAAATGGGATATGTGGTACAAAAATAGAGAATCTATTCCCTTATTTCCCCCAAAAATGATCTTGGAGATTGTGTAATGCTTACTCTCAAACTCTTCGTTTACACAGTAGTGATATTCTTTGTTTCTCTCTTCATCTTCGGATTCCTATCTAATGATCCAGGACGTAATCCTGGACGCGAGGAATAAAATAAAAAAATCAGAAGTTTTTCGTTGCTTGATTTCTGAATTTTCTTATGATTTTCTCTATTCCATACATTTAACTAAGATAACAAGGGCTCGAGATTTTTTCGAATTCGAAAGATAACTCTCAAGTGATCAGAGGGAACGGAGAGAGAGGGATTCGAACCCTCGGTACGAATAACTCGTACAACGGATTAGCAATCCGTCGCTTTAGTCCACTCAGCCATCTCTCCCAATTACAAAAGGATAATTCATATGTGACGCGTGAAGTAAAGATTGATAAAAGTCTTTCTTTATCTTTCTTTTCTTTATTCTATATATATACGAATTTTATCAGCAATTGCATTTAGATAAGGATTCGAAACAGATATCTCCAATAGAAAGAGTACCTCTTTGATTTCGTACGAAAGGTTCTTTTATTCCCCCGGCCTGGCCAGTACCTATACCTAGCCAGGCCATTCCTTGTTTTGTTCCAATGAATCATAGATCAAATGATTTATCTGATTTGAAAACGAAAATACTTGTTATTGAAGCAGCAAGAAGGGCTATTTCCATTCCTATGACAGGAGTGTCATTTCTTATTATTCTTTGTTTTTCCTTTTATCGATTGACTTACTTTACTGGAATAAAAAAAATGGAGCTATGGATTCTTGCACAATTCAACTTATTTTTATGTTCCGACTTCAATGGCTCTTTCGGGCCGGAACTGTCAGTAACGATTCCCCCAGCAAAAGAAAAGATATAACTTGTTATTTAAATGAACCTTCTTCTCCTATTTCATTAAGTCCCCCGTCGGAACACGTCAGCACTCACTCCAATTTTCATGATTCTGATCCTATCTTGATTACGTCTCACTCCCTTGTTCGACAAATGGTCCATTCATATACAATAA